GTGCTAACTATGTATATGACGCCGAAAATAGACCTATTTGATATCACCCTTCAATTCGAATTAGCAAAAGCAATGTCTCCTTGCATAATATGGATTCCAAACATTCATGATCTGCATGTGAATGAGTCGAATTACTTATCCCTCGGTCTATTAGAGAACTATCTCTCCAGGGATTGTGAAAGATGTTACACTGGAAAGATTCTTGTTATTGCTTCGACTCATATTCCCCAAAAAGTGGATCCCGCTCTAATAGCTCCGAATAAATTAAATACATGCATTAAGATACGAAGGCTTCTTCTTCCACAACAACGAAAGCACTTTTTCATTCTTTCATATACTAGGGGATTTCACTTGGAAAAGAAGATGTTCCATACTAACGGATTCGGGTCCATAACCATGGGTTCCAATGCGCGAGATCTTGTAGCACTTATCAATGAGGCCCTATCAATTAGTATTACACAGAAGAAATCCATTATAGAAACTAATACAATTAGATCAGCTCTTCATAGAAAAACTTGGGATTTTCGATCCCAGATAAGATCGGTTCAGGATCATGGGATCCTTTTCTATCAGATAGGAAGGGCTGTTACACAAAATGTACTTCTAAGTAATTGCCCCATAGATCCTATATCTATCTATATGAAGAAGAAATCATGTAAGGGAGGGGATTCTTATTTGTACAAATGGTACTTCGAACTTGGAACGAGCATGAAGAAATTCACGATACTTCTTTATCTTTTGAGTTGTTCTGCCGGATCGGTCGCTCAAGATCTTTGGTCTTCATCCAGACACGATGAAAAAAATTGGATCACTTCTTATGGATTCGTTGAGAATGATTCTGATCTAGTTCATGGCCTATTACTATTATTACTATTAGAAGTAGAAGGCACTCTGGCTCTGGCGGGATCCTCACGGACAGAAAAATATTGCAGTCAGTTTGATAATAATCGAGTGACATTACTTCTTCGGTCCGAACCAAGGAATCAGTTAGATATGATGCAAAATGGATCTTGTTCTATCGTTGATCAGAGATTTCTATATGAAAAATACGAATCGGAGTTTGAAGAAGGGGAAGGGGCCCTCGATCCGCAACAGATAGAGGAGGATTTATTCAATCACATAGTTTGGGCTCCTAGAATATGGCGCCCTAATCTATTTGATTGTATCGAAAGGCCCACTGAATTGGGATTTCCCTATTGGACTGGGTCATTTCGGGGCAAATGGATCATTTATCATAAAGAGGATGAGCTTCAAGAGAATGATTCGGAGTTCTTGCAGAGTGGAACCATGCAGTACCAGACACGAGATAGATCTTCCAAAGAACAAGGCTTTTTTCGAACAAGCCAATTCATGTGGGACCCTGCGGATCCATTCTTTTCCCTATTCAAAGATCAGCCCTCTGTCTCTGTGTTTTCACGTCGAGAATTCTTTGCAGATGAAGAGATGTCAAAGGGGCTTATTGCTTCCCAAACAAATCCTCCTACATCTATATATAAACGCTGGTTCATCAAGAATACGCAAGAAAAGCACTTCGAATTGTTGATTCATCGCCAGAGATGGTTTAGAACCAATAGTTCATTATCTAATGGACCTTTCCGTTCTAATACTCTATCCGAGAGTTATCAGTATTTATCAAATCTGTTCCTATCTAACGGAACGCTATTGGATCAAATGACAAAGACATTGTTGAGAAAGAGATGGCTTTTCCCGGATGAAATGAAACATTTGATTCATGTAACAGGAGAAAGATTCCCCATTCCTTAGCCGTAAAGATATGTGCCCATGAAAAGGGGATTAAGTGGAACAGAATTGGCCGGATGGTAGAGTCGTGGAAACACTTGTTTCTTCCATCTTTTTGGCCTTAACTCCGTGGAACAATATGCTACTGCTGAAACATGGAAGAATTGAAATCTTAGATCACTATGTGTGGATGATATGAACTGCTTAAACAAGAATTCTTGAACGGCGAAAGAGCCTATTACTCGCTACATCAAACAATTTAGACTAATGAAACCATGTAAATCCATCGGAAAATACGCATGTCCGCTGAAATGGTTGTTGCTATCTGCTCCAATAACGAATCATTGGTTTCATTGAATAACTAAAGAAGATAGATAGACCTTTCTCTTCGTCTCAGGTCGATGGATGGAAGATCTCCCATACGGATATCCAGCGGATATCCAGTTGACCGAGCCTAATTCTAATTGCTTTGTTCCGAAGCAAAGATATCCACGGAGGCGGGTTCGTCCTATTCAGATATTCACGACCAAGAGGTACGATCCTCTTTCGGATAGGCCCTGAAAGGAGAAGGAAGGCTGGAATGCCAACAGACGTCTGTCTATTCTCTAATTCACCCGACCCGATAGTACCCATTCAGTGCCAAAGTCACTGAATGGGTAAGTCGCCAATCCCTAATGTAATGTACTTTCTTTGCTGGGTTACGGGTACTGGTGGGTATTTTACCAGAGGTTTTTCTATCAATCTACCTTGTGCGATTCCT